GGTGGCGACTAGATCAACGCGTGATTGCATCAAGAGAAGTTCCTATCGAAGTTCAATGTGAATCTTTTGGTACCTATCATGAGATTTATGGTCACTATCTAATAGTAAGAAATGTCAACAAGGAAATCTTTTGTATAGACATTCGAACCACTGTTGGTCATATTTCTTTTTATCGAGAGATAGAAGAAGCCGTACAAGGGTTTTGCCGGGCTTGCTCATATAGTACCTAAGCTAAAAAATTCTATGATACCCGCGATAATTCGATTCGGGTCTCCCCGTCTCAACTAGTATTCTAATTCGTGAATTTCTCCGCTAATCAAGATCGAGGAAAGGCAGTCTTCGAATCACTGACTCAAATCCATTGTCGAATCCTACTCAACTGAATAGCGAGGTACTTATGGCAGAACGGGCCGATCTAGTCTTTCACAATAAAGCGATAGATGGAACTGCCATGAAACGACTTATTCGCAGATTAATAGATCACTTTGGAATGGCATATACATCACATGTCCTGGATCAAGTAAAGACTCTGGGTTTCCAGCAAGCCACTACTACATCCATTTCATTAGGAATTGATGATCTTTTAACAATACCTTCCAAGGGGTGGCTAGTACAAGATGCGGAACAACAAAGTTTAATTTTGGAAAAACACCATCATTATGGGAATGTACACGCGGTAGAAAAATTACGTCAATCCATTGAGATCTGGTATGCTACAAGTGAATATTTACGACAACAAATGAATCCTAATTTTAGGATGACTGATCCTTCTAACCCAGTCCATATAATGTCTTTTTCGGGAGCTAGAGGAAATGCATCTCAGGTCCATCAATTAGTAGGTATGAGAGGATTAATGTCGGATCCTCAAGGACAAATGATTGATTTACCCATTCAAAGCAATTTACGCGAAGGACTCTCTTTAACGGAATATATTATTTCCTGCTACGGAGCTCGCAAAGGAGTTGTGGATACTGCTGTACGAACATCAGATGCTGGATACCTCACGCGCAGACTTGTTGAAGTAGTTCAACACATTGTTGTACGTAGAACAGATTGTGGCACCATCCGAGGTATTTCTGTGAGTCTTCAAAATGGGATGATAACAGAAAGAATTTTTATCCAAACATTAATTGGTCGTGTATTAGCGGACAATATATATATGGGTTCACGATGCGTTGCCATTCGAAATCAAGATATTGGGATTGGACTTGTTAATCGATTCATAACCTTTAGAGCAAAATCAATATCTATTAGAACTCCCTTTACTTGCAGGAGTACATCTTGGATCTGTCGATTATGTTATGGCCGTAGTCCCACTCATGGCGACCTGGTCGAATTGGGAGAAGCGGTAGGCATTGTTGCGGGTCAATCTATTGGGGAACCCGGGACTCAACTAACATTAAGAACTTTTCATACCGGTGGAGTATTTACAGGCGGTACGGCGGAACATGTACGAGCTCCTGATAATGGAAAAATCAAATTCAATGAACATTTGGTTCATCCCACACGTACACGTCACGGCTATCCAGCTTTTCTATGTTATATAGACCTATATGTAACTATTGAGGGTCAAGATATTCTACATAATGTGAATATTCCCCCAAAAAGTTTGATTTTAGTTAAAAATGATCAATATGTAGAATCAGAACAAGTCATTGCCGAGATTCGCGCCGAAGCATCCATCTTGAATTTTAAAGAGAGGGTCCGAAAACATATTTATTCTGACTCAGAGGGAGAAATGCACTGGAGTACCGCTGTGTACCATGCACCCGAATATACATATGGTAATGTTCATCTCTTACCAAAAACAAGCCATTTGTGGATATTATCAGGAGTTCCGCACAGATCCAGTATAGTCCCTTTTTCGCTCCACAAGGATCAAGATCAAATAAATATTCATTCTCTTTCTGTCGAACGAAAATATATTTCTAACCTTTCAGTGACTGATGATCAAGCGAGACATAAATTGTTTAGGTCGGATCCTTCTGGTAAAAAGGAGGGGGGGGTTCTTGATTATTCAGTACCTGATCGAATCATATGTAAGGGTCATTGTAATTTTATATACCCCGCTATTCTTGACGAGAATTCTGATTTATTGGCAAAGAGACGAAGAAATAGATTCATCATTCCATTACAATCGAATCAAGAACAAGAAAAAGAACTAATACCCCGTTCAGGTATCTCGATTGAAATACCTATAAATGGTCTTTTCCGTATAAATAGTATTCTTGCTTATTTCGACGATCCTCGATATAGAAGAAAGAGTTCGGGAATTACTAAATATGGGACTATAGAGGCGGATTCTATCGTCAAAAAAGAGGATTTGATTGAGTATCGAAGAACAAAAGAATTTCGGCCAAAATACAAAATGAAAATAGATCGATTTTTTTTCATTCCCGAGGAAGTGCATATCTTACCCGGAGCTTCTTCCATAATGGTACGGAACAATAGTATCATTGGAGTAGATACGCGAATTACTTTCAATATAAGAAGCCGAGTA